TTTTTTCTTCATTTTAACAGGTGATTTTCTACAAGGCTAGTTAGTGGTATTAGAATGATAATAATGGAGAAGTAAAGGATAGATGCGAGTTGACCAATAATGACGTATGGGTGTTCGACGGGTTGTCCTCCAATTCAGGTCAGAGTTAGAAGGTCTGCTGCTAGTAGTCAGAATAGGCATTGGCTTAGAGGGCGGAAGGTTATGCTTCGTTGCTTAGAAGTGTGTAATAGGGGGATAATAATTAGAATTAGGATTGAGAGGACTAGGGCTAGAACTCCTCCTAATTTGTTTGGGATTGATCGTAGAATTGCGTATGCAAATAAAAAATATCACTCTGGTTTAATATGAGGTGGAGTATTTAGTGGGTTTGCTGGTGTATAGTTGTCTGGGTCTCCTAGCATATCGGGAGAGAATAATACTAGTGTTAGTAGGGCTATAATTATTAATAGCATGCCAAGAATATCTTTAATTGTGTAATAGGGGTGGAAAGGAATCATATCTATGTTAGAGGGAATTCCTGTTGGATTATTAGATCCTGTTTCATGGAGGAATAATAGGTGTACCATGACTATAGCTGAAATAATAAACGGAAGTAGAAAGTGGAAAGCGAAAAATCGAGTTAGGGTAGCTTTATCAACAGAAAAGCCGCCTCAGATTCATTCTACAAGGTCTGTGCCAATGTATGGAATTGCGGAGAGTAGATTAGTAATTACAGTTGCACCTCAGAAAGATATTTGACCTCATGGAAGTACATATCCTATGAAAGCTGTTGCTATAACAGCGAATAGTAAGATAACTCCGATATTTCAAGTTTCTGTATATATGTAGGAGCCGTAGTAAAGTCCTCGTCCTACATGGAGATAGAGACAAATAAAGAATATAGAGGCTCCATTTGCGTGTAGGTAGCGTAGAATTCATCCGTAGTTTACGTCTCGGCAGATATGGGTAACGGAGTTAAAGGCTGTTGCGGTGTCTGATGTATAATGTATTGCTAGGAATAGTCCTGTTAAGATTTGTAGTGCTAGACAAATTCCTAGAAGAGATCCGAAATTTCATCAGGATGAGATGTTTGATGGGGCAGGTAGGTCGATGAATGAGCTGTTAATAATTTTTATTAGGGGGTGGGATTTTCGAATGTTGTTTTTTTGTTAGTTCTTGTAGTTGAAATACAACGGTGATTTTTCGTGTCACTAGTCGTGGATATAATCCATGCAGGAATAATGATAGTTTATATTGTATCTGTTTTAAGTATTATTTTTGTAGTTGGCTTTGTAGGATTTTCTTCTAAGCCTTCTCCTATTTATGGGGGGGTTGGGTTGATTTTGAGTGGTGCAGTAGGTTGTGGAATTGTTGTAAGTTTTGGTGGTTCGTTCCTGGGATTGATGGTGTTTTTAATTTACTTGGGGGGAATATTAGTAGTTTTTGGGTATACAACGGCTATAGCTATAGAACAGTACCCTGAGGCTTGAATTTCTAATATAGTAGTGATGGGGTCATTTATTGTTGGATTAGTTATAGAGTTTTTATTAGTTTTATACGTGTTAGTTGGTGAGAAGTTAGAAATGACCTTTGAGTTTAATGAAATTGGGGATTGAGCAATTTATGATGTTAGTGATTTTGAGGTATTTACTAAAGAATCTATAGGAGTTGCTGCGTTATATAGCTATGGTAATTGATTGGTGGTTGTCACTGGTTGATCTTTACTTATTGGTGTAGTAATTATTTTGGAGATTACGCGTGGAAGTTAAATATGATAAGGGCTGTACTTATAGTAATTAGGAAAGAGAGAAAATATAGTTTAATTAGCCCTTTTTGATTGGATACTATAATTGAGGATTTTTGTTGGATTTTAGCGATTAATTTTGGTAGTGCATTTTCTAGTCAAATTAGATCAAGTAGTATGCTGGCTGATTTTTGGCTTATAGTTAGACTTGTTAGGGGATTTAAGCGGTGTATAGTAAGTGGAAAGTATCCTAGTATAGTTGAGAATTTAAATGTGGTTGAGGGATGTTTATGTTTTAGATTTTGAGTTATGTAGTTGAGTTCTATGGCTATGATGAAGCCTGTTAGGGTTACAAGCATAGCTGTTAATTTTAAATATAATGGCATAGTTATTTGAGGTACAGCTGAGGGGTTGATATTGTTAGAAATAATAAATCCGGCGAAAATGCTACCAATTAGTAGGCGTGTAATAGAGTTTATTAGTAATGGATTGTTTTCATTAATTAGGATTAGGGAGGGGAATCGTGGTTTTCCAAGTAGTGCAAAGAAAATAATGCGAGTACTGTAGACGGCTGTTAGTGAGGTAGCAATAAGAGTGATTAGTAAGGCTCAGGCGTTTGTATAAGATGTATTTGCGGTCTCAATGATTAGGTCTTTTGAGTAGAACCCTGTTAAGAAGGGTATTCCTGTTAATGCAAGGCTGCCAATAATTAGAGCGGTGGTTGTAAAAGGTAAGGATTTGAATAGTCCACCTATTTTTCGAATGTCTTGTTCGTCGCCTAAGCTATGGATGATAGAGCCGGAGCATAGAAACAGCATAGCTTTAAAAAATGCGTGTGTGCAGATATGAAGAAATGCTAAGTGAGGTTGGTTAATACCAATTGTTACTATTATTAGACCTAGTTGGCTTGAAGTAGAAAAGGCTACAATCTTTTTAATGTCATTTTGGGTTAGTGCGCAGATAGCTGTAAATAGAGTGGTAATAGCCCCTAAGCATAGAGCTAGTGACTGGATTGTTTTGTTATTCTCCATAAGAGGGTAAAACCGAATAAGTAGGAAAATGCCTGCTACTACTATAGTGCTAGAGTGTAGTAAGGCTGAAACTGGTGTGGGTCCTTCTATGGCGGAGGGTAGTCATGGGTGTAGTCCAAATTGGGCTGATTTCCCAGTAGCAGCTAATAGTAAGCCTGCTAGTGGAAGAGTGGTGTCGCCCAGATTTAGTATAAAGATTTGTTGGAGTTCTCATGAGTTTGAGTTTGCTATGAACCATGCTATGGATAGAATGAAGCCTACATCTCCGACACGATTATATAGGATTGCTTGTAGTGCGGCTGTGTTAGCGTCTGCTCGTCCATATCATCAGCCGATTAGTAGAAAAGATATAATACCAACCCCTTCTCAGCCAATAAAAAGTTGGAAAATGTTATTGGCTGTGACTAGAATGAGTATGGTAATTAAAAATATTAGCAGGTATTTAAAGAATCGGTTAATATTGGGATCTAGATGTATATATCATATTGAGAATTCTATAATGGATCAGGTAATAAATAAAGCTACAGGTACAAATATTATAGAGAAAAAATCTAGTTTAAAGCTTAGGGATAATTTTATAGTTTGGATTGTTATTCAGTGTCAATTTGAGATTATTATTTCTTGATTAGATTGGATGAACATAATAGTTGGGGGCATGCTGACTATAAAAGAATAGAAAATTATTGTTTTTGCGTATTCGGGGTAAGAATAGTAGTTAGGTATTTTGCTGGGATTAAGTATGAGAGGTAGTATAAGAATGATTAGTGATAGCAGTATTAGGGTAGAAAATAGATTTATAACTTTTATTTGGAGTTGCACCAAGTTTTTGGTTCCTAAGACCAATGGATAACTACTATCCTTTAAAAGTTTTAAAAAAGCCGTACTTTTAAGTACGGAGGCATGAATTAGCAGTTCTTGCATTCTTTTTCGGTAAATAAGAGTTTTTGTACTTCTATTATTAGATTCACAATCTAATGTTTTTATTAAACTATATTTACAGTACATGGTTCCTAGAATAATTTTGGGGTTAATTGTTAATAGTAATAGAGGTATAAGATGAAGTGATATGAGAGTGTTTTCTCGAGTGTAAGAAGGCTTAATGTTATGGATGTGATAAGTGTATTTACCTCGTTGAGTCATAATTAATATGTAGAGTGTATATAGAGCAGTAATAGTAATATTAATACCTAGTAGGATAATGGAAAAGTTAGATCATGAGAATATAGAAACTGTAACAAATAACTCTCCGATTAGGTTGATAGATGGGGGTAAGGCCAGATTTGTTAAGCTTGCTAGAAGTCATCAGGCTGCTATTAGGGGAAGAATTATTTGTAAGCCTCGAGCTAAGATTATAGTTCGACTATGGGTTCGCTCATAGTTAGAGTTTGCTAGACAAAATAATAATGAGGATGTTAGGCCGTGAGCGATTATTAGTGCTGTGGCTCCTATAAAGCTTCAAGGGCTTTGAATTAGAATAGCTATAATTACAAGTGCTATGTGGCTGACAGACGAGTATGCAATTAGTGATTTTAGGTCTGTTTGACGTAGACAAATAGAGCTAGTTATAATCATGCCTCATAGAGATAGTATTATGAAGGGGTATATTATAAAGTTGGCGGTAGGACTAAGTATTATAGTAATGCGTAATATTCCATAACCTCCTAGTTTTAGTAAGATAGCTGCTAAGACTATTGATCCTGCAATTGGGGCTTCGACATGGGCTTTCGGTAGTCATAGGTGGAGGCCATAGAGAGGTATTTTTACTATAAATGCTATTATAAATGCTAATCATAAAAGCGAGCTGCCTCAAACATGAGTTAATGGTTCGGTTAAGTATTGGGTTAATAATAAACTTAGTGATCCTAGAGTAGCTTGGGTGTAGATTAAAGCGATTAAAAGGGGTAGTGATCCAGCCAGAGTGTAGAAGAGAAAGTAAATTCCAGCATTTAATCGCTCTGTTTGGCCCCCTCATCGGGTAATGATGATTAAAGTTGGTACTAGTGTAGCTTCAAATAAAATATAAAATATAATTAATTCAGTGGCAGAAAAAGTTATGATTAGAAAGACTTGGAGCAAAATTATTATAGTTATATATAGTTTTTTTCGTATAAGGGACTCTTTGGCTATATGATATTGGCTAGCAATAATTATGAGTGGTAAGAGTCAGGTTGTTAGTATTAATAGGGGAGTTGATAATGAGTCAGAGAAAAATAATATGGACAGGTTTAAGCTATTGTCACAGAATTGATTTATTAAGGGCAGGCATGTTATACTAATTATTAAGCTATGAATTGTTGAATTAATTCATACTATATTACTTTTTGATAGTCATGTGAGGGGGATTAATATAACTGTGGGAATAATAATTTTTAGCATTGGAGGAGATTGAGGTTTTGTACGTAGTCGGTTCCATATGTATTAGATACAACTACTAGTAATGATAGTCCAAGCGCTGCTTCGCAGGCTGCAAACACCAAAAGAATAATGGGTATTATGCTAGCTAGGGTTGTATGGGTAATAAGAATTGTTATAGTGGCAAGGACAAACAGAGAGAGTATCATTCCTTCTAGGCATAATAATGAGGATATTAGGTGGGATCGATATATAAGTAGGCCTAAAAGGGATGTAATAAATGCTAATAGGATGTTTATGTGGATTAAGGACATATTGATAATTATGAAATTGATCATAATCTAATGAGTCGAAATCATTTATTTTATGTTAAACTTTTTTTTTTATTCTGATCATTCTAGTCCTTTTTGTATTCACTCGTATGCTAGACTAATGATTAATAAAGAAATAAGGAATAAAGATATGAACAGCATGGTTGTTAGTTTGTCGGTTTGAGAGGCTCATGGAAGTGGTAATAATAGCGCAATTTCGAGATCAAATAATAGAAAAGTAATTGCTACTAAAAAAAATTTTATTGAGAAAGGGAGACGGGCTGAACCCATGGGATCAAAGCCACATTCGTATGGACTTGATTTTTCGGCGTATACGTTTATTTGAGGGAGTCAAAATGCAATTGTTACAAGTAATGAGGCTAGTAGAGTGTTGATAATTAAGGTTAAGATAAAATTTATTATTCTTTCCTGGAGTTTTCCAAGACTAACTGATTGGAAGTCAGCTGTACTAGTTAATACTAATTTTTTAGGATCCTCATCAGTAAATAGAGACGTATAAGAATAATCACACAACATCTACAAAGTGTCAGTATCAGGCTGCAGCTTCAAACCCGAAGTGGTGACTGGATGTAAAATGATAGTTTAATTGTCGTAAAAAACATACAATAAGGAATGTGGAACCAATAATAACATGGAGACCATGAAATCCTGTAGCTATAAAGAAAGTGGATCCGTAGACACCGTCAGAGATAGTAAATGGTGTTTCATAGTATTCAGAGGCTTGTAAGAGTGTAAAATATAGGCCCAGAAGAATAGTAATTAGTAGTGCTTGTATTATGTGTGTACGATTTCCTTCTATTAAGCTATGGTGAGCTCAGGTAATAGATACTCCGGAAGCTAATAAAACAGATGTGTTTAGAAGTGGTACTTCTATAGGGTTGAGGGGAGTAATACCTGCTGGGGGTCAATAACCACCTAACTCTGGTGTAGGGGCTAAGCTTGAATGATAGAAAGCTCAAAAGAAGCCAGAGAAAAAGAATACTTCTGATAGAATAAATAAGATTATTCCATAACGGAGGCCCTTTTGTACAATTGGTGTATGATGTCCTTGAAATGTGCTTTCTCGAACGATATCACGTCATCATTGATATATTGTTAATATGTTAGTAGTTAGGCCTATCAGTAATAAAGTTGAGGTATTAAAGTGGAACCATATGACTAGTCCGGATGTTAGAAGAAGAGCTGATAGTGCTCCTGTTAGTGGTCAGGGACTTGGGTTTACTATATGATATGCGTGCGTTTGGTGGGTCATTAGGCATTATCGTGTAGGTAAAGACTTACTAGTAGAGTGAAGACATATGCTTGAATTAGAGCAACGGCAAATTCTAATACTGTTAATAAGACTAGAATAATAAATGTAATAAAGGCAGTGGTTATACTGATATTTATTAGTGCTAGGGTGGCTCCTCCAATTAAGTGAATGAGCAAGTGTCCTGCAGTAATATTTGCTGTAAGTCGTACTGCCAGTGCTATTGGTTGAATAAATAGGCTAATTGTTTCAATAATGACTAGTATTGGAATTAGAGGCAGAGGGGTTCCTTGAGGTAAAAAGTGTGCTAGAGATGCTTTTGTTTTATGGCGGAAACCTAAAATAACTGTACCTGCTCAAAGAGGGATAGCTATGCCTAGATTTATTGATAGTTGAGTAGTTGGAGTAAAAGAGTGAGGTAGGAGACCTAATAGGTTTGTTGAACCAATAAATATAATAAGTGATATTAATATGAGTGTTCAAGTTTGTCCTTTTTTGCTATGAATAGTTATTATTTGTTTTGCTGTTATGCGAATTAGTCATTGTTGAATTGAGACTAGGCGATTATTGATTAATCGTGCTGTTGATGGAAATAATATACTTGGGAATATAATGATAAGTATAACAATAGGTAATCCTATTATCGTTGGGGTAATAAAAGAGGCAAATAAATTTTCGTTCATTTAGTTTCTCAAGGAGTTGAGTGTTTTTGTAATTTGGTTGTCAGGGGTTCAGGGTTATTATAATAGTAATGTTTTGAAATTTTTAATTGGAACATAATAAATAGTGTAATAATTATAGAGATAATTGTAATAAATCATGTTGATGTGTCTAATTGTGGCATGTCATTAAGGGAAGATTAAAGCTTCCAATCTCTAACTTAAAAGGTTAGTGCTAAATTTAGTTTTTTTTTTAGATTATAGTATTGATGATGATCATTTTTCAAAATGTTTTAAAGGAATTATTTCAAGAACAATAGGTATAAAACTATGATTAGATCCACAGATTTCGGAGCATTGTCCATAATATAATCCTGGTCGAGTGGCAAGTAGTGTTGTTTGATTGAGACGACCAGGGATGGCGTCAGTTTTTAATCCTAGGGAAGGAACGGCTCAAGAGTGTAGAACATCTTCTGATGTAATTAACATTCGAATTGTTATTTCAGCAGGAAGTACTACTCGATTATCGACTTCTAATAAGCGAAGTTGACCTGGACTTAATTCTGAAGTGGGTACTATATAGGAGTCAAACATTAAGTCTTCGTAGTCTGTGTATTCATAACTTCAGTATCATTGGTGGCCTAAGGTTTTAATAGTTAGAGAAGGATTGTTAATTTCGTCTATTATGTAGAGAATTCGTAATGAGGGCAGAGCAATTATGATTAAGATAATAGCGGGTAGAATAGTTCAAATTGTTTCTACTTCTTGTGCATCTATAGTACTAGTATGGGTTAAGTTAGTTGTAAGTATAGATGAAATAATATATAGTACGAGAGAGCTGATTAAAAAAACAATCATTAGAGCATGGTCATGAAAGCTTAATAGTTCTTCTATAATAGGAGATGTTGCATCTTGGAATCCTAGTTGAAAGGGATATGCCATAAAGATATACAGGAGTTTCACCTGTAATTTAACTTTGACAAAGTTATGTAAATTTTATTTTTTTTTTATTTATTGAGAAAGTCATAATGGTTATGGTATTGGCTTGAAACCAATTTCAGGGGGTTCGAATCCTTCCTTTCTTAAATCATAGATATGCTATTTGGGATTTACATAAGTAGGTTCCTCAAAGGTATGGTAAGGAGGAGGACATCCGTGAAGTCATTCGAGGTTTGTTGATGGTAGTTCTACTACTGACACTTCTCGCTTGGATGCAAATGCTTCTCATACCATAAAAATCATTAAAATAACGGCAGTTAGTGAGATGAATGAGCCTATAGAAGATACAGTATTTCAAGTAGTATAGGCATCTGGATAGTCTGAGTAGCGACGTGGTATACCTGATAACCCTAAGAAGTGCTGTGGGAAGAAAGTTATATTCACTCCTACAAATATAATTAAAAAGTGAATTTTTGCCCAGGTTGTGCTAATTGTATAGCCGGAAAATAGGGGGAATCAGTGGATAAAGCCGCCTATGATGGCGAATACTGCCCCTATAGATAAGACATAATGAAAGTGGGCTACTACATAGTAGGTGTCATGAAGAACAATATCTAAGGAGGAATTGGCTAGTACGATGCCTGTTAGGCCCCCAACCGTGAATAAAAAGATAAATCCTAGAGCTCATAGTATAGCAGGGGATCATTTGATATTGCCCCCGTGAAGGGTAGCTAATCAGCTAAAGACCTTTACTCCAGTGGGAATAGCAATAATCATAGTAGCTGATGTGAAATAAGCTCGAGTATCTACATCTATTCCTACTGTGAATATATGATGGGCTCATACAATGAAACCTAGGAACCCAATAGATATTATAGCTCATACCATTCCTATATAACCAAATGGTTCTTTTTTTCCTGAATAATATGTAACAATATGGGAGATAATTCCAAACCCGGGTAAAATTAAGATATATACTTCAGGATGTCCAAAAAATCAGAATAGATGTTGATATAGAATTGGGTCTCCTCCTCCAGCAGGGTCGAAGAAAGTGGTATTTAGGTTTCGGTCTGTTAATAGTATTGTAATTCCGGCAGCTAAAACTGGAAGAGAAAGAAGGAGTAATACAGCTGTAATTAAGACAGATCAGACAAATAATGGTGTCTGATATTGAGAAAGTGCAGGGGGTTTCATATTGATAATAGTAGTAATAAAATTAATTGCTCCTAAGATTGAGGACACACCTGCTAAGTGTAAAGAAAAAATAGCAAGATCAACAGAAGCTCCTGCGTGGGCAAGATTTCCTGCTAAAGGGGGATATACTGTTCAACCAGTTCCTGCTCCTGCTTCAACTATGGATGAGGCTAATAATAATAAAAAGGAGGGAGGTAGGAGTCAAAAGCTTATGTTATTTATTCGAGGGAAAGCTATATCGGGGGCTCCAATTATTAAAGGCACTAATCAGTTTCCAAAACCTCCAATTATAATAGGCATAACTATGAAGAAAATTATTACGAAAGCGTGAGCGGTGACAATTACATTGTAAATTTGATCGTCTCCTAATAGAGCTCCGGGTTGACCCAATTCTGCACGAATTAGTAGACTTAAAGCGGTACCTGCTATACCAGCTCAAGCGCCGAATAGTAAGTATAAAGTACCAATGTCTTTGTGGTTAGTTGAAAATAATCATCGGTTAATGAACATAGGTAAAATGGCCGAGTAGGCATTAGACTGTAAATCTAAAGACAGAGGTAGAATTCCTCTTTTTACCAAGTCTTGTGGTGTAATACACATTGAATTGCAAATTCAAAGAAGCAGCTTCAATCCTGCCGGGGCTTCTCCCGCCTTTTTTTATTTGCGGCGGGAGAAGTAGATTGAAGCCAGTTGTTTAGGGTTTTTAGCTGTTAACTAACGTCTCATGGGTTTAAATCCCATCAATCTAGAAAGGGCTTAGCTTAATTAAAGTAATTGATTTGCGTTCATTTGATGTAAGATAGAGTCTTGCAGTCCTTAATTATTCAGGAGTTAAATAAATTATATTTGCTGGAAGCTTTGAAGGCTTCAGGTCTAGAAGTAACCTAAACTTTTACTCCAAGATTATTATGATTGGTGCTAGTGGGAGGATTAGAGTGGAGATTGTAATTATAAGGGGTAGGTATATTATTTTTTTTGAAATTTTGAATTGTCATTTTATCTTTATATTGTTTGATGTTGGGAATATTGTTAGTGATGTTGTGTATGTAATTCGTGTGTAAAAATATAGATTTAATAGGGCTAGAAGAGTTATGAGTGTTGGTATAATAATACTATTATTTTTTGTTATTTCTTGAATAATTGCTCATTTTGGTAGGAATCCTGTTAGAGGAGGAAGTCCTCCTAGAGATAGTATAGTAATTAAAATTAGTGTAGTGATTAGTGGCAGTTTATTTCATGCACGAGATAGTGAGGTTGTTGTGGTTGCTGAGCTTAGTATAAGTAGTATAAATATAGTAATGGTTATTGGGATATATAAATAGAGATTTAACAGTGTCATAGTTGGGTTATAAATTAAGATGGCCAATATTCATCCTATATGGGCGATAGATGAATATGCTATAATTTTGCGTAGTTGAGTCTGGTTCAATCCACCTCAGCCACCGATTGCGATAGATATAATAGATATAATTAGGAGAAGGTTTATGTTAATAAGGGGTGTGATTATATATAGGATTGACAGGGGTGCTAGTTTTTGTCATGTTAGTAAGATTAGTCCGGATATTAGTGGAATTCCTTGAGTCACTTCTGGTACTCAAAAGTGAAAAGGGGATAATCCCAGTTTTATTGTGAGAGCTATTGTTATTATAATTGATGCTGTGGGATTAATTAATTTTATGATGGACCAATGACCAGTATATAGTAGGTTGGTAATTGCAGCTATTATGAGGAGTATAGATGCTGTGGCTTGAGTGAGAAAATACTTTGTTGCTGCTTCTGTTGATCGTGGATTATGTTCTTTTGTTAGTAGTGGAATAATCGCTAATATATTTATTTCAAATCCTACTCAAATTATGAATCAGTGTGAGCTTGTTATAACAATTAGGGTACCTGAAATTATTGTTGTTAACACTAGTGATAGAGTTGTAGGGTTAATTAGTACGGGAAGGATATAAACCAACATTTTCGGGGTATGGGCCCGATAGCTTAATTTAGCTGACCTTACTTAGAATATAGTGTAATACAGGTAGCACGGAGATTTTTGAATTCTTAGGAGCAGGTTCAATTCCTGTAATTCTAGAAATAAGGGGGTTTAAACCCCTATGATTTACTCTATCAAAGTAACTCTATTGTCAGACATATTTCTTATGTCAAGGGTGGGATGCTTGCTAGAATGATTGGTAGAGTCACATGTCATATACATATTACTAAAGTAAGGGGTAGAAAGTTTTTTCATAGTAGGTGTATTAGTTGATCATATCGGAATCGAGGATAGGATGCTCGAATTCATAGAAATATTATTGTAAATAAAAGGGTTTTAGTGGTGAAGTTAGTAGTGTAGAGTTCTGGGAATATAGGATTATTGTATGCACCTAAAAATAGAATAATTGTTAGGGCATTTATTATAATGATATTTGCATACTCTGCTAGAAAGAAAAGAGCGAAGGGTCCTCCTGCATATTCTACGTTAAAACCGGATACTAGTTCTGACTCTCCTTCTGTTAAGTCAAAAGGGGCCCGGTTAGTTTCTGCTAGGGTTGAGATAAATCATATTATGGCTAGAGGTCATGAAGGGATAATTAGTCAGATATATTCTTGTGTTGTAATTAATGTAGTTAATGTAAATGAGCCATTTATAAGTAGGATAGATAGAATAATAATAGCCAGGGTTACTTCATAGGAGATTGTTTGAGCTACTGCCCGTAGGGCTCCAATTAATGCGTATTTTGAATTTGAAGCTCAGCCTGATCATAGAATGGCGTAGACGGCTAAACTCGATAAAGCTAGTATAAAGAGTATGCTTAGGTTCATGTTAATTAGTGGGTACGGTATGGGTAGTGGGATTCATATTATTAGGGCTAGAGTTAGAGCTAAAGTAGGGGCAATAATGAATAAAGTGAGAGATGATGTTAGTGGTTGTATAGGTTCTTTGGTAAATAATTTGACTGCGTCAGCGATTGGTTGTAGTAAGCCATAAGGACCAACAATGTTTGGTCCTTTTCGAAGTTGTATATAGCCTAGTACTTTTCGTTCTAGTAGAGTTAAAAATGCTACAGCCAGTAGGATGGGAACAATTATTATTAGTAGGTTGATAAAATACATAAAGTTGTTAAAGAGAGGAGTTGAACCTCTGGCTTTAAAATCTTAAGTTTTATGCAATTACCGGTCTCTGCCACTTTAACTAGACCCTATTCTCGGGTGGTACAAATATATATTGTAAGATTAAGATTATTTCATCTAATTAATTAGGGCGCTTATTTTAAGTGGGCCCTGTCTCTCTTGTCCTTTCGTACTAGGAGGGACCTTAGAATAGATAGAAACCGACCTGGATTTCTCCGGTCTGAACTCAGATCACGTAGGACTTTAATCGTTGAACAAACGAACACATTAATAGCTGCTGCACCATTGGGATGTCCTGATCCAACATCGAGGTCGTAAACCCTAATTGTCGATATGGACTCTTAAATAGGATTGCGCTGTTATCCCTAGGGTAACTTGTTTCGTTGATCGCTTAATTAGCGGATCAATATGCAATAGGATAATTTTGACTTGTTTGTCTTAATTGAAATTTTCTCGGGAGTTAATTTTTATTCCGAGGTCACCCCAACCTAAATTACCAACTCAATTAAAATGGAGTTATTTCTAGTAGAATGTTGTTGTGGTTTTTGAGCTGGTTAATTAAAGCTCCATAGGGTCTTCTCGTCTTATTTTCTTATTCACGCCTCTTCACGGGAAGGTCAATTTCACTGATTGAAAGTAAGAGACAGTAAAACCCTCGTGGAGCCATTCATACAAGTCCTTATTTAGAGAACAAGTGATTATGCTACCTTTGCACGGTCAGGATACCGCGGCCGTTGAACTGAAGTCACTGGGCAGGCAGTGCCTCTAATACTTTTTATGCTAGAGGTGATGTTTTTGGTAAACAGGCGGGGTTTATGTTTGCCGAGTTCCTTTTACTTTTTTTAATCTTTCCTTAGTTGCATACCTGTGTTGGGCTAACAAATATGTTAAAAATTTTAGTTTAATATTTATGTTTGTATTTGTTAATTATCAGCGATTTATTCGTTCTGATATACACTTATGCGTGGAGAAATATTTCTTGTTACTTATATCAACATTATTGCTTCTATTTCAAAATAGAATAGTCCAGTTTCACATTAGGAGTATCATTATTTATAGTTGAAATTAGTTTTATATGTGTTGTTGAGCTTGAACGCTATCTTGTTTGATGGCTGCTTTTAGGCCAACTAGAGTGTTATAATTTTTGTTTACTCACTAATAGGGGTTGTATCCTGTATCTAAAAGGCTGTACCCTTTTAGACTATTCTTTAAGCTTACATTTAAATTTATTTTTTTTATGGTAGGCTTAAGTTAGAACTAAAATTCTGTTCTGGACAACCAGCTATCACTAGGCTCGATAGGTTTGTTGCCACTACCCATTAGTCTTCTCACTATTTTGCCACATAGACGAGTTTGCTCTTTAGGCTGCTAGTGGGTAGCTCGTCTAGTTTCGGGATATTTAACTTAAATTCTTTTTGCTAATATTTTCTAGTTGAATCATTATGCAAAAGGTACAAGGATTAAACTTTGCTTTTTTTTACTTATAAGTTTTCTTTCAATTTTTCCCTTGCGGTACTTTCTCTATAGCGTCAGGTAAAATTTCTATCACCTATACTTTTATTTTTATAAATGTTTTGTTTTAATGTTTACAGTATAATATTATTTTATATATTTTTGAGCTATTTTTAGTTTCAAAGTGGTCAGTTTATGTGAAATCTTCTAGGTGTAAACTAGATGCTTTATTTAAGCTACACTTTGTGTTATCCAAGTGCACTTTCCAGTACACTTACCTTGTTACGACTTGTCTCCTCTTATAGGTATAATATATATATATATATGTATTGCTTAGGAAATATTTAATATTATTTTATTTGAGGAGGGTGACGGGCGGTGTGTGCGTGCCTTATGGCCGTATTCAATTAAGCTCTCTATTCTTAATTTACTGCTAAATCCACCTTTAACTTTTGATTTCACATAGGTTTTCGTATGTTTTAAATTCCCCGATTCGGGGAATGTAGCCCATTTCTTTCCAGTCTATAAGCTACACCTTGACCTAACGTTTTTATGTTAATACTTGTGCTTACTTTAATTCCTTTTTAGGGTTTGCTGAAGATGGCGGTATATAGGCTGATTTAGCAAAGACTGGTGAGGTAGATCGGGGTTTATCGATTATAGAACAGGCTCCTCTAGAGGGATATAAGGCACCGCCAAGTCCTTTGAGTTTTAAGCTATTGCTAGTAGTACTCTGGCGAATAATTTTGTTTATAATTTTTTATGTTTAGGGCTAAGCATAGTGGGGTATCTAATCCCAGTTTGGGTCTTAGCTATCGTGTAGTCAGAATTTTTAAAATTACTTTCGTTATGTATTTTACAGTAGCTGAGGCTTTTTACAGCTTAGTTAAGGCTTAATTTTATTTTTATTTTTAACTCTAAAACACGCTTTACGCCGGGTGTCTATTAGTTTGGCCTAATCGTATGACCGCGGTGGCTGGCACGAGATTTACCAGTCCTAAATAGTATAACTTAGTCAGACTTTCATTTATTGCTTAATTTTTATCACTGCTGTATCCCGTGGGGGTGTGGCTAAGCGAGGTGTCATGAGCTACTTTATAGTGTGCTTGATACCAGCTCCTTTTTACCGTTAACGGTGTAGAGGGCGTTCTCACTGGAATGGGGATTCTTGCATGTGTAAGTTTACTAATAACTAATAGAAAGGCCAGGACCAAACCTATATGTTTATGGAGTGAGGAGACTCATCTAGGCATTTTCAGTGCCTTGCTTTAGTATTAAGCTACATTAACTTATGAAAATGGACAGCTTTACTTGAGGCCATATTTACAGATCTAGGGAGATGTCTGTCTAAGGAAGGCGAATCTTTAAAGTAAGGGGGTGCGACCTTACGGGTGGTGGAGATTATAATATTTGGTTTTGGTATACTGTTAAGTCTATTTATATTATGGTATTATATTCTTGTTTTTGGGGTTTGGCAAGAAATACTATTAATACTCATAATTCAGGCTTAACGGGGGGTAAGGGGGGGTTTGTGTAATAAAAATTGGTTAATATAATAAAATTAGGTTGTGGGTTAGGTGCGTATGCGTATGCGTATGCGTATGCGTATGCGTATGCGTATGCGTATGCGTATGCGTATGCGTATGCGTATGCGTATGCGTATGCGTATGCGTATGCGTATGCGTATGCGTATGCGTATGCGTATGCGTATGCGTATGCGTATGCGTATGCGTATGCGTATGCGTATGCGTATGCGTATGCGTATGCGTATGCGTATGCGTATGCGTATGCGTATGCGTATGCGTATGCGTATGCGTATGCGTATGCGTATGCGTATGCGTATGCGTATGCGTATGCGTATGCGTATGCGTATGCGTATGCGTATGCGTATGCGTATGCGTATGCGTATGCGTATGCGTATGCGTATGCGTATGCGTATGCGTGCTTCAAGCTGTTAATTTTCATATGTCCTGTGACCATTAACTTATCAGCACTCTGGATTTGCTCGAGATGTAAGTTAAACCATCTGCATTAATATCAAACTCAAACTTCATATGTCCTTAGAACATTAAACTAATTCACCGCTTCCTCATTATGTGGGTTTAGGATGTACATTAAAATGCTCGCCCAGACTTTATGCTCCGGGTCGGGGCCTTTGACGGCCAATGTTGAGTCCAAGCATCCCCTAAAAATTAAAAATACCAAGGGCATGGCAGTACAGTTATGCCGCGGCATGGGCTGATTAGTAATGATTCCATCGAGATGTCTTATTTAAGGGAAACGAGTGGGCGATCTTAATATTATGTGCCTGAAGTAAGAACCAGATGTCGTTTACGACCCAGTATAGAAACCCCCACATTAATTAGGGCATAGGTCAAGGAGGGTAGTACTTATTGGGTGGGTTGTTGGTTTCACGGAGGTAGGTAGATTATGAAATCACTATTGGTTTATGGATAGCCATGTTGACTGGATGTTTTATAATTTAATGGGGTATGTACGATTACGCATTAAATGTATTATGTAATATCAATGTTAATATGTACTTGCTTAATATTCATGTGGTAAATAAGTTAATGTACAATTATACATATAATGTATTATGTATTATTAATGTTAATATGTACTTGCTTAATATTTATGTGGTAAATAAGTTAATGTACAATTATACATATAATGTATTATGTATTATTAATGTTAATATGTACTTGCTTAATATTTATGTGGTAAATAAGTTAATGTACAATTATACATATAATGTATTATGTATTATTAATGTTAATATGTACTTGCTTAATATTTATGTGGTAAATAAGTTAATGTACAATTATACATATAATGTATTATGTATTATTAATGTTAATATGTACTTGCTTAATATTTATGTGGTAAATAAGTTAATGTACAATTATACATGTAATGTATTATGTATTATTAATGTTGGTGTGTACTTGCTTAGTATTCATGTAATAAACAAGTTAATGTACAATCATACATGTGGTATGTTCAATATAGTAATAGTATATATGTTAATATTTTGATACATTATAAAATTATTTAATAAATTTAATACAGGTAAAGTACTTAAAATTTTTTGAATATATGATAATTAGGTTTGTAGCAGGAGGTAGTTTAATTAGAATATCAGCTTTGGGTGTTGATGGTGGGGCGTTAGCTCTTCTCTTGAGTCTTTGGGGGAATATTTTTTCCCCTTCTCTGGTTTACAAGACCAGTATAATTGATATACAACA